AGCACGATCTAATTCAAAAATTTCACCCAATTGAGCACGTCTAGCATATTTTTTCACCGTAGCAGGATCACTATAACTAACTCCATTTAGTTCGCCACCATAGAACTCAACGGTTACACCTACTTGTTCGACACTATACTTTGATTCTGCCCTTCGAAAAGGAACATCAGCTCTAACAATTCCATCTTCGTCTACCAAAACGACTGGAAATGTTTCAAAAAAAGTAGGCATACGACGTACAAAAAGCTCACGCCCTTCTTTATCTCTAAAGACAGGATGTCCTAACCACCCAACAGCTATTCCATCCCCATTGTCCATTGAGCCCGCTCTGAATAATCCACCTTTTGCGGGATTATTGCCGATGTAATCATAAAAAGCTAATTTTTCGGGAATTTTAGACCAAGCTTCGGATAAAGTTTGATTTTCTGCTAACCCAGCACCAACTCTTCGATATATTTCTTGCTGGAAGTATCCTTGATCCCATTGATAACGAGTGGGACCAAATAATTCAATCGGAGTTGTTGCTGAACCATACCACATCGTTCCAGCAACAACAAAAGCTGCAAAAAAGACCGCAGCGATACTACTGGAAAGGACTGTTTCAATATTTCCCATACGTAATCCTTTGTATAGACGTTGGGGCGGGCGAACACTAAGATGGAATAGACCCGCTAATATGCCCAACGTCCCTGCCGCAATATGATGCGAGGCTATTCCTCCGGGAACAAAAGGGTCAAAACCTTCCACACCCCACGCTGGATTTACAGGTTGTACTTTTCCTGTTAGTCCATAAGGATCGGACACCCATATTCCGGGACCATACAATCCGGTTACATGAAAAGCGCCAAACCCAAAACAAGCCACCCCTGAGAGAAATAAATGAATTCCAAAAATCTTGGGCAAATCCAAAGAAGGTTTTCCTGTACGTTCATCAGAAAATATTTCTAGATCCCAATACACCCAATGCCAGATAGCTGCCAAGAAGCACAAGCCAGAAAACACAATATGTGCCCCAGCCACACCTTCATAACTCCAAATACCCGGATTTGTTATAGTTCCCCCTGTGATAGTCCAACCACCCCATGAATTGGTTATTCCTAAACGAGTCATGAAGGGTATAACGAACATACCTTGTCTCCACATTGGATCGAGAACGGGGTCAGAGGGGTCAAAAACTGCTAATTCATATAAAGCCATTGAACCGGCCCAACCAGCAACCAAAGCTGTATGCATTATATGTACAGACAGCAAACGACCGGGATCATTCAATACGACGGTATGAACACGATACCAAGGCAAACCCATGGAAATACCCCTTTATCAACGAAAAATAGACACTATGTAACTTTATTGCACTGGATTATGTTATTGACCTCCCCCTTTCAATGCAATGGATTATCTCGGAGAAAGGAAAGGATTAATATTTTTTCTATTCTTTTAGTAATAATGAAACAATTCTCTTTGTAGGAACAAAGAGAAGCAAATCTATTCTATACCCGATAAGTACCAATACGCAATGGGGGGTTGACCCCATTTTCTATGAGCGAATGCAGACAGATTTGTTCATCATTCAAAGGCCCTATTCGAAAGAATTTGACTTTCTATTTTCTATTTAATTTCTTTTTCTAAACTTATCAAATTCACGCATAAAAGAAAATAGGATAAAGGGCAATATTATTAATACAATAAATTCATTTAATACAATAAATTCATTCTTACGCTTTCACATCAAAGTGAAATAGAGTACTTAATCTTTTTCTTTCATTTCATGCCTATTGGTGTTCCAAAAGTTCCTTTTCGAAATCCCGGGGAGGACGATTCCATTTGGATTGACGTATAGTGCGACTTGGCAGATATATTGGGTCATATGGGATTTCCCCGTTCTCCCCCTCGATTGGGATATCCTCTCTTTCGCCCAAGAAAGATTGATTAAATCATCCAAAATTTGGAGCGTGAAGTTCAATTAGATCTATGGAGTATTCAGATTAATATTATCAATTAGAATAATTTATGGTTGGCTTGTTTAGACCAATAAAATGAAGTATCCAGGCTCCGTTTAGAAAAACCCAATTGGTAATATATTTAGGATTACTACTTGTATCCTATTCTATTTAGAGATAGGAAGAATTTCAAACCGCTAATCATAATTAATCGAAGAATATGATGAATACATAAAATAATTGCGGAAGACGTGAAATGAATTGGTAAGTTGTAGCAAAAAGAAGCGGTATTGAGGGCATTTGCCCTATATGTGCATGTGCAAATTCAAATCAGGCGGATCCTTACTCGGAGTAGAACACAAACCTAAAAAAATGGAAGAAGCCCATTCAGGAACAAGAAAATGCCATCTTGATTTAAATTGAATCTCGATGAAAGAATATATCAATGAGAAGTTAGTTTGATACGTTTAATGAATTTTTTTCTTAGGTAAACGGGTCAAAACTCATCTTTCTTGAAGACGAAAAGCCTCTTCGTTAAAAGAGAAGTTAAAGGATAAGTTCGAAAATACTCACTATCAAAAAAAGGAGGGCTGGAATTTCCACATTGATTCTTTTTTCACAATTTTTGTTGAACCGTATGCATCAAAAGGTGCATGTACGGTTCCTAGGGGATAGAATTCTATCCTAATCAACCGACTTTATCGAGAAAGATTACTTTTTTTAGGTCAAGATGTTGATAGCGAGATCTCGAATCAACTTATTGGTCTTATGGTATATCTCAGCATAGAGAGTGAGACCAAAGATTTGTATTTGTTTATAAACTCTCCCGGCGGATGGGTAATACCCGGAATAGCTATTTATGATACTATGCAATTTGTGCGACCAGATGTACAGACAGTATGCATGGGGTTAGCCGCTTCAATGGGATCTTTTATCCTGGTTGGAGGAAAAATTACTAAACGTCTAGCATTCCCTCACGCTTGGCGCCAATGAGTTTTTTTATTTGAAAGAAAAAATAAAACAATGCCTTCGCCGTATGAAATATGAATATTAAGTAATAATAGCATGGCATTTCGAATTCGATATAAGAAAAATTTCCTTATTAAAAAAAAAAAATTCGATTATGTATCGAAAGAGTAGTATGAGATACTAAGCATATTCTGGTTTTATCTATCGGGGGCCTTTTTAGTTTAGCGTCACAAACTTTTTCACACGAGGGACTCTTAAGCTTATTTATGTTATGAAAGAGTATAAAAAAAGAAGATTTTATTATGTTTTCAATATTTTTTATTTGAAAAAAAAAAAGAAACTTTGGGATTGCTAAATCACTGATGAAATAAAGCAACGGAACCACCATAGTATTTTTGTTTTTTAACTCCTCTCAAGAGAAGGGTGGTTAATAGTTTTTTATTTTTCTTCGATGAAAAATAAAAAGGTGAATTCTATTGCGGAGCCGTATGCAATGCGCAAACAATGCCTGTACGGTTGTTCGATTCTATCTTTTTTTTTCTTATTATTCTTTATCTCTTCTCGTCGCCTTATCATGCGAGTGTGAGATAGAATAACCTTTTATGATGTTATACCACCAGGGTAATGATCCATCAACCTATTGCTGGTTTTTATGAGGCACAAATAGGAGAATTTGTCCTGGAAGCGGAAGAACTACTGAAACTTCGCGAAATCCTCACAAGGGTTTATGCACAAAGAACGGGCAAACCCCTATGGGTTGTATCCGAAGACATGGAAAGGGATGTTTTTATGTCAGCAACAGAAGCCCAAGCTCATGGAATTGTTGATCTTGTAGCAGTTACATAAAAAATAGCAGGAATTTCGCGCAAATCGCGATTTGAGATTTTTTTTTTCGGAGTTAACTATTCTATTACTTAATATTCTATTAAGAGAATATTAATATAGAAATAACTCATAATTTCCGGTTAGGATCGATCTAAACCAGCCCATTATACATAGATTCAACATGCCAACTATTAAACAACTTATTAGAAACACAAGACAGCCAATCAGAAATGTCACCAAATCCCCCGCTCTTGGGGGATGCCCTCAGCGACGAGGAACATGTACTAGGGTGTATGTGCGACTCGTTCAGGTCGTGGCCTTGGACAAAAGAAAGACTTTTCCACTATCCGCGATCAGTACATGGATAGAATGGAAGAATCCACGTCAATATCTATAACTATCCATAAAAAAAAAAAGATCTATCCTTCTATTGTATATTAAATATATGGTTTCACTTGGTGAAAATTCAATCACCCCCATTTTCATTTTAAAACGAGAAAGAATTCCCCATCGGTAGCCAATTCTTATCTGTTAAGCAGGGGAAATCTTATTGAAATTAAAAGGGCGAAAAGTTATGCCTCTACTCTTGCAAGAACGGACTAACAGGGTCAGCTAATTAGCTAATCTTCATAATTAAATACCGTTACTGTATAGATAGATCTCGTTGTGAAAGACCTATCACTAGAATAAAATTAGTAGTGGATAATTAATGGGGTAGAGCCAAAGAGTGTGAACTGTACAAGTTAACAATAGCATTGATTAAATGAGGGAAGGGGCTCCGGTGTATAGAGAAGACCTCACCGTTTAAGAAGTAACCATAGAAACGATGGAACCCACTATTTCTTTATCCATTTCTATTTACTACTTTCTGTTTGATACTTAGTATCAATACAATTTTTTCTAGGCGTTTCACCTTGAAAAAAGAAAAATTGTGGTTGGGAAGGTTATAGTAGCAAAAGCCGTTGGAATTCTTATTTTATACATTGGAAGAATCCGTTTTGTTATTCTAGAAAAAGGAAACGAATAACTGAAATAAAGGAAATCAATTAGTTATTCATCAAAATTTCGTTTACATTTAATCAATGACCAGAATTCGACGAGGATATAGAAGTCGGCGGCGTAGAAAAAAAATTCGTTTATTCGCATCAAGCTTTCGCGGGGCTCATTCAAGACTTACTCGAACTATTATTCAACAAAAAATAAGAGCTTTGGTGTCGTCCTATCGGGATAGAGAGAGACAAAAAAGAACTTTTCGTCGTTTGTGGGTCACTCGGATAAATGCAGTAATTCGCGAGAATATACTATCCTATAGTTATAGTAAGTTAATAAACAATCTGTACAAGAAAGAGTTACTTCTTAATCGTAAAATACTTTCGCAAATAGCTATATTAAATAGGAATTGTCTTTATATGATTTCAAATGACATGCTAAAATAAAAATAAAGAGATTGGAAGGAATCGGTCGAGAATGAATTCGGGGAAGGTAGAATAGAGATTAGTATGATAAAATATAATGATAATATGCTCAAGCAGTCAAACTAATCAAAAACATTCAATAAAAAAAGATTTATTCTTCTTCCCCAATTCTTTTTTTCTTATGACAATCAAATCTGGATTTTCGGATTTTTCGAACAAAACATCAATCCAGCTTTGAGTTTGGATTATAATTTTGATTCAATTGAGGAGTCAGCCTATTTTTTTTTTCTGGTTCTAAGACCAGTAGTTCTAGCGACCAACTCGCCTTTTTCAAATTGTTTTTCATTATTAAGAAAAGGTAATGAAGATAAAATACGAGCTTGTTTTATAGCAATAGTAACTAATCGTTGTTGTTTTAAAGTCAATCTATTCACCCGTCTAGATATTATCTTTCCTTGTTCACTAATAAATCGACTAATTAAACTCATGTTTCTATAATCAATTTGATCCCCCGATTGGATGGGGGGCAAACGTCTTCGAAAGGATCTCTTGGATTTAAGAGAAAGTCGCTTGGATTTATTCATCTTTTGTTTATTTTATTCCTTATTTCGAAAATCCTATTTCCTAATTTCCTAATTCTAATTCATCTTCCTTTTAATGGAAAGGTGACCTTCAGGCAATCGATTCCATCTATTTTTTTATCTCCCCGTGAATCGTATGTTTGTAACAATAGGTACAGAATTTTCTCAATTCCAATCGACTAGGCGTATTGTGTCGATTCTTTTGAGTAATATATCTGGAAATGCCTGTTGATTTCTTAGTAACATTGTTTCGAATACAACTGGTACATTCCAAAATAACCCTTACGCGGACATCTTTCCCCTTGGCCATGAACCTCCTTTGGGTTTTTATTGACCCAACTCTTCTATATTTCCATTTACCATCCGAAGTAAAGAAGAAAGGAACAAAAAAAAATAGAAGTTGCTTACTCGAAGTCAAACTATGAAAGATTTCGTTCCAACCAATTCTAGTAATATAATAAAAAAAAGAATAAGTAATATAATAAAAAAAAAGAATTAAATAATCTCTATTTATAGATTCGACTCCCAATACATCATTTAACCATCTTGTAGATTATTCTTGCCCTAACCACATTTCCACTTCCACTCTTCTAATTTAATTGAAGTTAATTTGCTTGAAGCGTGGGACCGAGTTCCGAGTTTTGCTGAGGTTGAATCCACTTTTCTTCTTTCTCTTTTCGAACTTATTCGAATAAAGAAAATTATAATAAAAGAAATAAAGAAGAGGGGGATTAATAGTTACAGATATTTCATTTTACCCCCTAATCTTCTTCACCCCCTCTGTGTTAATAACTAGAATTAAAAAAAGGGAATGTCAAGGCATCTGGGAAAAAACGATTGATCTCTATCAATAGACCCGCTAAAGAACCGAACCATATAGTACTTATTACCGGCGCCACAGATAGATATGTTTTTAGATCTCGCATTTCAAATTCTCCTTCTTTATTCTTTAATTGTAATATATAATGGTAATCGATATATGATCGGGTGTATATGTAGTCCCTTGCATTTGTTTTGTATGCTGAATCCCTAATTCAAATTAAAATCTACAAGTATTTGATAGATAAGATTTTCCTTTTCTTTTTTATTATTTAAATTGAATATTTTTTATTTATTTATTAAAAGTAAAAGAACAAAAATATGTCCCTTTACGCCTGAACATTGACGAAATTTATGATGGGTTTCATATTTCTTTCATATGTATATTTTTTATGTGTATATAAATTTCTTATATGTTATATGATATGAAACAAAAAAAGAAGAAATGGCAAGATAAGTTCCATATATCGATGGAGAAAATGAAATAAGCATGTGGAAAACAAGACAGGGATTCTCTAGAATAGCATTGTAGACCAATTGAAAGGGATGTAGCGCAGCTTGGTAGCGCGTTTGTTTTGGGTACAAAATGTCACGGGTTCAAATCCTGTCATCCCTACCTATTACTTTGCCTCTGAGCAATAAGGAGGGATCAATTGAGAACAATTAAAATCAGACATACCTAATATTTCATTTTTATCATATTCTATATGATAGTCTAAGCATTCAATATGTATTTTAGTTAAAAAAAGAATCTTTTTCTTTCCAATCTTCTTTTTTGCGCTCTTAGTTCAGTTCGGTAGAACGTGGGTCTCCAAAACCCAATGTCGTAGGTTCAAATCCTACAGAGCGTGTCTCTGCTTTTGTTTTGTTAGGGCGAAAATTATACGGAAAAAAGTGGAACTTGACCTCCTGCGGATTAAAGAAAGGAGGTCAAAAAAACAAGTTGTTAAT